ATAATAGTTAAAAATTTTTTTTTTATTCAAATACAATATTAATTTTACATTAACATTATGATATTTATATTTTTTATGTAAGCCTTTCGGCTCACGTTCCTTCCAATTTGATATCATATATTCCTTAATTTAATTTAATTGTTATTAATCTCTTTATTTATATGAACGGAAATTTGCAAAAGCTCTATTGGCCTCTGCCATTCTATGAGTCTCTTCCTTTTTACGTACAGCATTGCCATTATCTCTGGCAGCATCCATTGATTCAGAACTTGGTTTAAAAGCCATACTTCGACCTGGACGTTTTCGAGATGCCCCCGATAACCAACGAATAGCAAGTACTTTTCCCCGTGTAGATCCTATTTCAGTGGGAACTTGATAAGTGGACCCACCCACACGTCTCGCCTTTACTGCTACATTGGGAGTTACTTTGCGTATTGCTTGACGCAAAACGGATAGTGGATTGTTTTTCGTCCTTCGCTCAATATTCACCATGGCATTATAAAGAATTCCATAAGCCAATGATTTTCTCCCGTGCTTAAGAATATGGTTAACTAACATGTTGACTAATCTATTATGATAAACCGGATCAGCTTTCGCATCTCTTTCTCTCGCATTACTTCGACGTGACATGAGTACGAGAAATAATTTATTATTAGTAATTTCTCTCATTAAAGTTAGGGATTAATGATTCATTTCGGCCTTCTCACTCCATATTGTAGGGTGGATCATTCATTCAAGTCGCGAAGGATCTCCCTCCAAACCGTACATACGATTTTCATCGAATACGGCTTTCCACTTCACTATATACAATAGATTTTAAATCATACATTACGTATATTAATAGAATATCTATTTGTACGGAATGATATTTACTCGCTTTCGATCGAGTATCCGTTTCCCCATTTTCCGTTACAGTTGGAAATCTTGTATTTCATGTATCTATACAATAAAATCTTCAGGTTTAAAAATAGTGTTGAAGAATCAGTGCTTGGAATTATTGCTATCTGACCTTAACTTGTTCTAATAAAGTAAAGTTTCTTTAACCCCCCGTTAACGCAGGGAAAGTTGGGGGAAACTCCCCAGGTAATGTGTCATAATAATTAAACCCTAGATCTAGATATATAATTTAAATCAATTTCATGGTTTTATTTATTGTAGCCTGCTCTGGTCCCCTTACGAAACTTCCGTTATTGGGTTAGCTACATAATCTACATGTTCCTAGCAATTAACATGGCATCGTCATGGAATGATGCAAGTCTTAGATAATAATACAACGCACTAGAACGCCCTTGTTGACGATCCTTTACTCCCACAGCATCTAGGGTTCCTCGAACAATATGATATCTTACACCGGGTAAATCTTTAACCCTTCCTCCTCTCACTAATACTACTGAATGTTCTTGCAAATTATGGCCGATACCTGGTATATAAGCGGTGATCTCAAATCCAGAGGTTGATCGTACTCTAGCGACTTTCCGTAAAGCGGAGTTTGGTTTCTTTGGGGTCGTAGTGGAAGAGTCGACGGATAAGTTACCTTTACCGTCACTCCATAAAACCGTACGTGAGATTTTCACCTCATACGGCTCCTCGTTCGATCTCCTGAAAGTTTTGATTTTCCATTAATTCTTCAAATATTTATTCATTACAGCACGATCTCTCTTTCAGATTTTGTTTGAATTCGATATTAAATTATTACCTTTTATTATTTTAGAGAGTAATAGAATTACATATTAACTTATCATTCCACATTTAATATTTTGTTAGATTAGATGTAGCTCCAGATATTATTTCTCCCAATAGCGAATTCCATGAGATTGACGGGTTAGTGTGAGCTTATCCATGCGGTTATGCACTACCCAAATAGGAATCAATTTTCATGAAGGATTTGGTTCGGCTTTCGTGCTCCGGTTCGGTCGGCATGCGCTGCCCGGTTTCGATGACCCACGTTGAAGGGGGATATCTATATCGGATCGGATACGTTCTGATCAAGGCCCGCGAATAACGAACGGTAAAGGCAGCTCTCTCTCACGGCCCGGCCTTTCTTCTCTTCCGCGATGAATTGCTTGCAAAAGTCCTACATTTCTTTTCTCTCCCCCTCCGTGCCGTGGGCTGAGGAGGAAGTAAGGGCTCGGTGGGAAGAGGATCGTATCACGAGAGAGCAAGGGATTCAACCTGTCTCCGTTGAAAATATACAGCATGAATTTAATTTTGGCAATATAGTTAGTTGTACCCCGATGCCAATCCAAATAAAAAAGTCTTTCTACGGCTACGGAGGCGAGCAAATCTTTCCCAATCCCTATTATGACGAAGAAACAATTGATTTTCAAGCCTACTATTAATGCGATGTAAAAGGAAGAGAAAATTGGAGATCCGAAGCTAATTTCTGAAGATGAAGGGAAGTTATGCACCCTCCTTGGACCAACTATACTTGAAATATTCAGTTACACAAGACGTGGTTGAACATCCAGGAGATAAATTGGTTTTTAGAATACCATAAGAGAGATGGTACGAATACGAGAAAATGGAAGTTGACGCTCGAATTGCCATTTATTGAAAGATATTCTAATTATCAATACTAATCTGGTGCATGATAAATATAGAGAACCTAAGATTGAACAATTCTTTTTTTCCCTGATAAGAGAATCAATCGTGGAACCACTCATATCATATAATAAGATCGAGACTTTCAATAATATAGTTCCAAGTAATGGCTCGGTTATCATCCATCCTCGAACAATAAAGTTAAGATGTTACCGAACCTCAGTCAGACCTGAGCAGTTCATTACAGTGATAATACCCTTAA